TCCCGAGTTCCATACAGATTACTTCTCAATACAATTTCTTTCAAATTCATTAAAATTTCATGTACTGATTCTTGAATACCTACTATGGTAGAATATTCATGTGGTATTTTCTCAGATTTTGCACGTGTGATACACGTTCCCTCTATTTCTCCGAGCAAAACTCTTCGCATCGCAATGCCTATTGTATCGGCTTGGCCTTTCATAAGTGGAGACAGAATAAAGCGTCCATAATAAAGACGCTTACTGTCTACTCTTGATTCAACACACTTCCACTGTAGTGTCCGAGTAGATACTCTTACTTTCTCTCGAACCATGGTAATATATTTTATTTTGATCAAATCCTTGAATTATTTATTTCTCTTGAAATCTCTTCAATGTTTATTTTTAGTTTTACACACGTCTTTTTTTAGGGGACCTACATCCATTATGTGGCATAGGGGTTACATCCCGTATAAAACTTAATAGTATACCACTTCTACGAATAGCTCTTAATGCCGCATCTCTTCCGAGACCGGGACCTTTTATCATGACTTCTGCTCGTTGCATACCTTGATCCGCTACTGTCCGAATAGCATTTCCTGCTGCGGTTTGAGCGGCAAATGGTGTCCCCCTTCGTGTACCCTTGAATCCACAAGTACCGGCGGAGGACCAAGAAATCACCCGACCCCGTACATCTGTAACAGTCACAATGGTATTGTTGAAACTAGCTTGAACATGAATAACTCCCTTTGGTATTTTACGAGCATGCTTACGCGAACCAATACGTCCATTTTTACGTGAACCAATTTTTGGTATAGGTTTTGCCATATTTTATTATCTTTTTCTTTTTTCATAAATAAAAGTCCGAGATATATGGATATATCCATTTCATGTCAAAAACAGATCCTTTACTATTTTCTTTTCTAACTAGAATTCTATTTTTCTATATTAATTGTATTGTATTCTATGTTCTATTAATATAGAATAGAATTATGTTCTATTAATATAGAATCTAATTTTTATAGAATATAATTTTTTAATTGAAATAGAATTTTCAATTTTAAGAAATTGAAAAATTGAATAGAAATTTTCTAATATTTTTTTTTCTAATATTTTTAGAATATTAATATATATAATATTTTGAATTAATATATATAATATATATATAGAATTTTCTATATAATTTTATTTGATTTAATATTGAATTTATTTGATTTAATATTGAATTTTAATATTGAATTTCATATTAATATAATTTTTTTGCTTTAATATCAATTTATTTGATTTGTGCATCCGGTCCTTTAGAATAGAAAGCCCTCTTTTTTTTGATTTGTGGAAATATTATCCTTGTCTTTGTTATTATCCTTGTCTTTGTTTATGTCTTGGATTGGAACAAATTACTATAATTCGCCCCCGCCTACGGATCAATCGACATTTTTCACAAATTTTACGAACAGAGGCCCTTATTTTCATATTTGTCATTCCTTAACTTAATCTCGAATCTATTTATTGGAAAAAAAAAATATGGTTTCCTTAAATTTTGAACTTCTAATTGTACCCCCCCCAAAAAAAAAGAATGTTGAAGTTGAAAAACAGTCTAATTAAATGACTTATACTTCCATTTTGACTTTCCCGGTCGTATACATATAAAATAAGAGTACGTTGAATCCTTTCGGAAACATAGCCTAGAATGAGATTTTCATTAGATAAAGGAACCTGGAACATACCCCTGGGAAGTGATTCAGTAATTAAACCCTCATGAATCTATTTTTTTTTTCTTTTATTCCTATTCCAGTTAAACCCCTTCACGCATTCACTAATGTATGAGGAGTGATATTAGAAACCTGTGTTTTCTCTCTTTTTTTTCCAAAAAATGTATAGAAGTTTCTCATATAATTCGGATACCAGAAAGATTACCATATATAACATAAAACTTCTCCGCCGATTCTTTCTAATCGAGCCTCTCGATCTGTCATTATACCTCTAGAAGTAGAAAGAATTACAATCCCCATCCCCCCTAACATTCTAGGAATTCGTTGAGAATTAGAATAGATTCGTAGACCAGGTCTACTGATCCTTTTTAAATATAAAATAGTTTTATATGATCCTTTCCTATTTCTTCTATACCGTAGAGTTAAAACTAAAAAATATTTGTCGCTTTCCCTATGTTTTCTCACGTTTTCAATAAAACCCTCTCGTAAAAGTATTTTAACAATGTTTTCGGTGATGTTAGTAGATGGTATTCGAACCGTTCCTTTTCTATTCATGTCAGCATTTCGTATAGAGGTTATTATGTCAGCGATGGTGTCCTTACTCATGATAAACGAAAATGATTGTTGCCCCGGACTTTCGATTTAATCAACATGTTCTTTTTTCTTTTTTTTATTCAATAAAATCTCTAATATTGAATATATTGAATATAATAATATATTCAATATTCTAAAAATCAAATAGAAAAAGAAAATATAGAATATTGAATATTGAATTCTATTTTATAGAAATTTTATCGAAATAGAATAATTTTTTTTTTTTATTTTTCTTCATAGAATTCTTAATTCTAATTTTGAATATTAATATTGAATATTTTTATATATTTCAAATTTAATAGATTTTTATTTTTAATAATTAATTAAATTAATTATTAATTAAATATATATTTCTATTATTATTATTTATATTTATTATTTTTTTTTTTTATTTTGGTTATGAAATATTCAATATTATTATTATATGTATATGAAATATTCAATATTATTATATATAATAATTTATATATAATTTATATATATAATATTTTATATATATAATATTTATATATATATATAATTTATATATATAATAATTACTACAATTTATAATATAATATATATATATAATAATTACTACAAAAGGTATATGCGTGAGACATAATCTATTAATGAATCTTATTTCATTCACAAATAATATATCTATATCACGGTCTCGTCTTATAATACCTCGGGTGCTAATGAAACTATTTTAGTGAAATTTAACTGTCTCAATTCCCGGGCGATTGCGCCAAAAATTCTAGTTCCTTTTGGATTTCCTTCTTGATCAATGACAACCGCAGCATTATCATCATAATGTATTATCATACCATTGTTACGTTTGAGTTCTTTACAAGTACGTACAATTACAGCTCTGATCACTTCTGATCTTTCTAAAGGCGTATTTGGTACTGCTTCCTTGATTACAGCAACAACAATGTCACCAATATAAGCATATCGTCGATTACTAGCTCCTATGATTCGAATACACATTAATTCGCGGGCTCCACTGTTATCGGCTACATTCAAATGGGTTTGAGGTTGAATCATATCATTTTTTTTTATCTGTTCTTTCAGTCCAAAGGTTGAAGTAAAAAAAAAATATTCTGTGTTCAAAAAAAAAAAAAAGAAACCTACAATTGCAATTTGTAATTGTTTTTTTTTTTTTTTCATCCTAAAGACCTCTTTCCTTTGGTTCTAATTATTATCCCGAAATAATGAATTGAGTTCGTATAGGCATTTTGGATGCTGCTATTGAAATAGCCTTTCTGGCTATATTTTCTGCGACTCCGTCCATTTCATAAAGTATTCTACCTGGTTTAACGACAGCTACCCAATATTCGGGAGATCCTTTTCCCGAACCCATACGCGTTTCGGTAGGTCTTACTGTAACCGGTTTGTCTGGAAATACGCGTACCCATATTTTTCCACCCCGGCGAACATTTCGTGACATTGCCCGCCGCCCTGCTTCTATTTGTCTAGATGTGATCCAAGCGGGCTCAAGTGCTTGAAGAGCATATCTTCCGAAGCAAATATGATTACCTCGATAGGATATTCCTTTCATTCTTCCTCTATGTTGTTTACGGAATCCGGTTCTTTTGGGGTTATAGTTGATGGTTGTTTTTCAATTCCATCTCTACTACAGAACCGTACATGAGATTTTCACCTCATACGGCTCCTCGCGAATGAAGCGTTTCAAAAAAATATATATATATATATTTAACGGATAAAATAATATACAATAATATACATATGTTTAATGAATAATATAATAGAATCGCGGGATTTTTTGAGATTTCATAGAATGGTCTATTGGAAATTTTTATATCTTGTTTTGATATATAACTAAACATGTATTCTATTACTATTATAGACAATTCTTGCTATCCATATATAACTAGATAATGTTGTTTTGTTATGTTATAAGGTTCTAACGAATCTTTATTTTGCTTTTTTTTTTATTATAATATCGGATTGGCCCAAATTTAGAAATTCAATAAAATACAAATTTTCGCGGGCGAATATTTACTCTTTTATTATCAATTTCAGATGTAATGTAGGGTTAGCCCATGACTCCTCAGAAAAAATGGATTGGTTCTTGGTTCGTTCCGCCATCCCACCCAATGAATCATTAAGATTTTTTTTTAATAAAACCTTAGGTATTCACAGGTTCCGTCGTTCCCATCGCTTCTCGATTAATGGTTAGGTCTGAATTCTACAATGGAGCCTCTCTAATAAGATTTTAAATAAGATTATATTTTTTCTTGAATCAACCTTCTCAGTTTTTATTGACTCGGGGCTCTTAATTTGTTTGTTCTAGGAATATATTCATCGAATTTTGGATTAATTAATATTGATGCTTTATTACACTACCTTACCTTTTATGAGATGACTCATAGACCTTACATATCAGAATTCTATATCATTGATATTCTTTTTCTCTCTTTCTTTCATCCTTTCATTTATCCGTATATTCTTATTGCTTTACAACTCATAATCAGATTCGTTTTTTCTTTCTTTTTTATGCAATATTTCAGTTGCTATAATGATATCACCAATATATCATATCCTTATTTATTTTATTTTGAATTTTTATTTTTTATTTTGACTAGTTCTTTAGATCCAGATAATGCGAAGCGATGAGTTGGTTATTAGTTCTATAGTTATTAATTAATTCATACTACGAGTCGGTTTATTTTTTTGTTGAATTCTAACCACTCTAAAAAAAAAACCAAC